TCCAATCAGAGGAATAATTGGGACTAGGGTCTCGAATTTCTTAATAGAAGTATCTATTAGAAATGAATTCTCTAGCATTTGAATCCTTACCACCGAAGTGTTTAGTCGTACACTTGAAAGATAGCCCAGAAAATATAAGGAATGATTGTATAATTGGTTTATATGGATCCTGTCCGGTAGAGACCACAAGTAAAAATGACATTGCCAAAAATGGACAAGGTGAGATTTCCATTTCTTCATCAGAAGATGAGTCCCCTTTGAAGCCAGAATGGATTTTCCTTGATATCTGACATAATGCATGAAAGGGTCCTTGAACAACCATAGGGTCTTCTGGAAATCATTACGAAGAACTACTACAAGATGTTCTATTTTTCCATAGAAATGTGTTCGCTCAAGAAAAGTTCCAGAGGATGTTGATCGTAAATGAGAAGATTGTTTACGGAGAAACACTAATACGGATTCACATTCATATACATGAGAATTATATAGTAACAAGAAGAATCTTTGATTCTCTTTTGAAAAAAGAGAAATGGATTTCTTTGGAGTAATGAGACTATTCGAATTACGATACTCGTGGAGAAATAATCGCAATAAATGCAAAGAGGGGGCATCTTGTATCCAGCAGTGAAGGGTTTGAACCAAGATTTCCAGATGGATGGGATGAGGTATTAGTATATCTGACACATGATTTAAATGTGATAATTTGTCCTCGAAAAAGGGAAATATTGAATGAATAGATCGTAAATTATGAGATTTTGCTATTTCCTTTTCTTCTAGGGAAGATACTAATCGCAGCGAGAATGGAATTTCCATAATGACTGCAAAACCCTCTGATACCATTTGAAAATACAAATTCTTGTTGTGCCCAACGAATCTATTTTCGTTGGAATCATTAACCGAAAGAATCAAATGATTCTGTTGATGCATTCGAGTAATTAAACGTTTCACAATTAGTGAACTGGATTTATTGTCATAACCGAAATTTTCCATAGGTTCGTAAAAAATCGATCCATTTAAACCATGATCATGAGCAAGTGCGTAGATATACTCCTGCAATAGAAGCGGATATAGGAAGTCTTGTTGCCTAGATCTATCTATTTCTAAATATCCTTGTAATTCCTCCATTTGAAATTATACAAAGGCACGGGGGATTTCTTGGGTTATCAAATGATACATAGTGCGATACGGTCAGAACAGGGTATATAGTAAGAAAAGAATAGATACCCCGGGGACGGGGAGTCCAATGAACGGATCCTCTCTCTTTCCATCCAATTTGTTTGTGTTCGTTATAGTTACAAGAGATGGTTAGAAATCCTTTATTTTTGCAACCCGATCGCTCTTTTGACTTTGGAAGAAATTCTCTTTATCAGTATACCGTTTCTTCTACACATTCGTCTCCACTCCATAATAGAGAAAGAATAGTTAATAGTTAGGATTCATGAAAAAAAAAAGGAATCGATGATCCACTCACAGGAGAACCCTTTCCCGCATCAGGCACTAATCTATTTTTAACGTCTAATTAGATCGGGCAATCATTCGAATTATGAACCGAGCTCGTTGCTTTTGGTTTCCTTATAATTGGAGCCATTAGGGCTCTATCCATTTATTCACTCGACCAAACTGTGAATTGATTTGGTACCGTTCCAAGAATCAAAACAAGATTTTCTACCGACCCAGGAAGTATTCTCAGAGTTCTCCATTGATACGACATGCTGTTTTTTCCATTCATTCCCTTTCAGGATCAGTCGTGGTCTTACAAACCATACCAATGGTATGGACGAATCTGTTGCTTCATCCAAATGTGTAAAAGATCCTAGCCGCACTTAAAAGCCGAGTACTCTACCGTTGAGTTAGCAACCCGTATAAATATGGTGTGTAGATACGATCGGAATCAAAAAAAAAAAAATAAATAAAGAGATTGGATTGCCCTACCCCATCAAAACATTGAACTAGCAACAAATCGAAAAGAAACATTTGATGATCAATTATGAACATCAAAATGTTCAGATCAGATTCAAATACAACGGATTCACGGATAAATATAGATAGATGTAAAAATTTGTGGACCCTCCTGTTTTGATCATTTTTTTTTCATTATCTTAAGAAGATACTTCTTGTGTCACAGTGAATCCGGCGAACCTAGTGAAGTAAAGAAACAAACTTATGGGACGTAGATAAATAGATCTATTTCTCCACGATCGAATTATATTTGATCGATACACCATTGTCAATATAAATTGAATTTTGAGAAAAAAAAAATGAAATAAAGAAAATAAAGACTTGTGTTGGATTGGCACTACATAGATAAGAAATGAAGTGTGTGGGGGGGAATAAATAAAGAAGAAGTAGGAAAAAAATCTCTGGTTTTCAATAGAAGTACAAACAATAGCAAGATTGATCCTTTATTTATTCGTAGAGTCCCAACGAAAACCATCTGATTGATGGCAATGCCCTCAATTGCCAGTTATTTCACTCAATCTTTTTTTCTCTATTTCATAAATTTTATTTCGTTTGATTAATTCGAAGTTCCTTAAATACTTCCGCCTTCTTTGAAATATCATGAACAGTTCCTGTAGGTTGAGCGCCTTTTTCAAGGAAATATAGAATAGCAGGAACATTTGAATAAGTTTGGTTCTTTATCGGATCGTAAAAACCCACTTTACGAAGATCTCTTCCTTCTCTTCGGGATCGAACATCAATTGCAACGATTCGATAGATGGCTCATTGGGATAGATATAGATGAACAATGCCCCCCCTAGAAACGTATAGGAGGTTTTCTCCTCGTACGGCTCGAGAAAGAATGATTCGAATTTATGTATTGTATATAGTGGCAAATGGATCCATAAAATCATCAATTAGATTAGGATTTGAGTCGTTTTTTTTTTGGAAGGAATAAAAAAAAAGAAATCTCATTCGTACTCATAACTCAAGTTGGGTAATTCTCAAAGAGCTCGAAGGGAAATCCTTAGACATTTATTGAGCCGTCTCTAACCTCTTTTGTTTGTCTCGTCTAGAATCGATTTTCCTTTCTCATTCTGATCTAGTTATTGAGACAATTGAAAATGGCGTTTCCTTGTTCCGGTATCCTTTATCTTTGCTTTGAATCATTGGGTTTAGACATTACTTCGGTGATCCTTAATTGTTTCAAAATGGCAGCAACATACCTTTTGTTCTTTCTATTGAAGAATCATACAAATGGTTGATTCCCCTGTGATACACTTTTGATCGAAATAGTTTTACCAATTCCGACAAATTTTCCTTTTTTTGCTTTTTTATTTGAAACTTGTTCGAATTTGCGATTTCTATATCGAAGATATACTTACGAAGTTGTTCCAACTTATTGACTGGCACTAACCCTAGATCCTTCCCTCTGATAAATGAATCAAGAATTTATGCTCGAGCTCCATCATGTACTATTTACAACCCCCCCAAATGGGGTCCTGGTGGCACAGAACAAACTATGTCGAGCCAAGAGCATCTTCATTGATATATAAAAAAATGGTGGATGCAAGAATCCACAGCCGATCATGTCCTTCAAGTCGCACGTTGCTTTCTACCACATCGTTTCAAACGAAGTTTTACCATAACATTCCTCTAATTTGGACCGGTATGGAATTGATTCAATATGGAATCATGAATAGTCATTGGCTCCATCGGTGCATAGTAGTCCATACTATATTTTTATATATGTATGAATAGGTATTTCTCTGGGGAAATCTCAGCAAAAAGCAAAATTAACCCATATTCTGTTATAGGAATGAAACACATTTATAAAAAACACGAAGAAATAAGTTGCTTAACACTTATTTACATCTACATCTTCAACATATTGTTATATTGTTCGGGACGATCAATCATGAAAGATCCAATTCCAATTCTTTCTCGAACAACTAAACTAAAGACGAGTCTTTAATTCGATTACCAATACTGGAATTACCAATACTGGAACAAAATAAAATGAGTCATTAACCAAATAAGCTATTCTAATGACCCGGAAAAGTCGCAAGTGACTCGATAGGATAGATTCACCAATCTCACACTTCTTCGAATAGCGAGGATTTATAAGGTAAGGAATCATAAAAAATAAAATGGTTTCAAGAATTTCCTACTTCGACATCATTATCATTACTATAAATAAGTTTTCCTGTAAAGACTGAATTTAATTTGATCTCTAAATCAATCAAATCAACAAGTCGGCACAATCACAACGAGTAACTAAAAAGTTTAGCAGATATCTCATTGATTAAAGAGACGCGAATTCGATCATCATAAGAGAAATCCATGTTTCTTTTCCAATTGAATTATCAATGATTTAAATCAGATGGATGGGTCGAGAAAAAAATCCAATTTAGTTGTTTTCATGGGGATGGATATAAAAGAGCTCATGGAAGATAAGATTAAGGTCGCTATTCTTTCATCTGATTGAGAAAATCCAAATCAATCGTAGGAGTATGACCTTTCCGTATCCATCAGATACACCGAACAATTGTCACCGGGGGTCATCGTGTATATTTAAGAGATCACAAATCTTTTTCACCGAAACCGAAATACCGGTGTCACTGAAATAGAACAATAAAACTACATATGGGCATGGTTCATTTTCTACGGATTTTGCTTTATTTCAGGTTCAGAAATTTTTCCATTTCCATAAAGATAAACTAAAGTGAATGGAATCTATGAACCCCCCACCCCCCCCATCGTTACATTGATTTCCAATTATTCATTGGAGCCTGATGCAAAATAAAAGCAATTAAGTCCAAAGAAAATACATCTGTTCCGTATTGAACTTTATTGTTTGTTAATGAGATCCGGATGACACAGATATTGATTGAAATTGATACCTTCCTTTGCTAATTAACTCGTATCTACACGAATTCTATGGGGATCATGAATCATACTCAAAGCCAATCAAAAAAAGATCCTCTTATGGGATGCTATACCATCTTGTATAGGTACAAAGCCGAATGGGTCCAGATTAATTCGTTGTTTCTATTTTATTTTTATTTTGCCCCACCCCAGTCTTAGGAGCTTTAATCCCAGTGATGGAATTAGTACCAAGAACTCCTCCTGTTTAGAATTCAGGATCCACATAAAATTAGTCATTTACCCCTATTTACTTTACCTTTCTTCCGCATGTCGACTCAGAATACATCATGTGGGAATCCAAATTTGATAAATAGGGGGCATAAAGTTTCTCTAAATGACTAACTAACTTCAATATGAATATGAGCGGGGGGGAGACGGGCATACGCTGAATGGCCGCCCAATCTTTTTTTTTGAATGGAACTTTGATCTTTGTTCCCATCCTACCTATATCAAAAAGATATTTATTTCCATCCACGTGTCATTGACACTCGATTCTGTTTCTGTTTGTGATAAAGAGGATCGAAAGGTAGGATATGATTCTTCTCTGAATCATTAGCAATCAGAAAGAAAGATTGGATCACATTGTATCCAACATTACACTCTTAAACAGAGGATTGTTAAAGAAAAGAGCACAATCTTTGTTCTGATAGAATCGGTCTGGGACGGAAGGATTCGAACCTCCGAGTAACGGGACCAAAACCCGTTGCCTTACCGCTTGGCCACGCCCCATTGAGATTTCTATTTGACACTAATAACACTAATATGGATATTGGTTGTTCGTCAATTCCAGCCCAAATATCTATGGAATAGGTTGTTGCTAGGATTCGACACGTGTAGATGTAGAATCAAAAGAAATTCATTGATCATTATCTATAATTCAATTAAGATATTGTATGAAAGTATGATTCCTTCTATTCTCATTTGAGAATTGAAGGATTTTTGATTGGGGGAGTTCAAAGAAAAAGAAGGATTTTTTGTTTGGCCTATCTTCTCTTCTTTCTTCATTTTTCCCCAACTCACTAATAATGAAATTCTCCACAAGAGCGAAATTTTTGTTATGCTTAATATCTTTAGTTTGATCTGTATCTGTATTAATTCTGCCCTTCATTCGAGTAGCTTTTTCTTCGCCAAATTACCCGAGGCTTATGCTTTTTTCAATCCAATCGTAGATGTTATGCCAGTCATACCTGTACTCTTTTTTCTCTTAGCCCTTGTTTGGCAAGCTGCTGTAAGTTTTCGATGAGATCTTTAATACTGTCCTAGAAACATTCATGATTGATTCGCTAAAAAAGGAGAAATTCTATTCTAACAATTGATAAGATCAGATAAGTCTTACATTATGAACTCTCGATTCAAACATTGAAATTCTTTTGGATAGCCGCGATGAATCTGGATCACCTCATTTTCTCATTCTGACTTTCCGGAGGTCAAAGACCTTATGTATGGTCCCTCACAATACCTAATTGTGGGTATGAAAGATCATTTTGGTAACGAAGGAATCAGAATCTTATTACAAATGAATTCCTGCCAATTCCTTTCTTTTCTAGAAACCACTCCATTTCTTGGTGTCAAAATGGGATATGTGGTACAAAAATAGAGAATCTATTTCCTTATTTCCCCCAAAAATGATCTTGGAGATTGTGTAATGCTTACTCTCAAACTCTTCGTTTACACAGTAGTGATATTCTTTGTTTCTCTCTTCATCTTCGGATTCCTATCTAATGATCCAGGACGTAATCCTGGACGCGAGGAATAAAATAAAAAAATCAGAAGTTTTTCGTTGCTTGATTTCTGAATTTTCTTATGATTTTCTCTATTCCATACATTTAACTAAGATAATAAGGGCTCGAGATTTTTTCGAATTCGAAAGATAACTCTCAAGTGATCAGAGGGAACGGAGAGAGAGGGATTCGAACCCTCGGTACGAATAACTCGTACAACGGATTAGCAATCCGTCGCTTTAGTCCACTCAGCCATCTCTCCCAATTACAAAAGGATAATTCATATGTGACGCGTGAAGTAAAGATTGATAAAAGTCTTTCTTTATCTTTCTTTTCTTTATTCTATATATATACGAATTTTATCAGCAATTGCATTTAGATAAGGATTCGAAACAGATATCTCCAATAGAAAGAGTACCTCTTTGATTTCGTACGAAAGGTTCTTTTATTCCCCCGGCCTGGCCAGTACCTATACCTAGCCAGGCCATTCCTTGTTTTGTTCCAATGAATCATAGATCAAATGATTTATCTGATTTGAAAACGAAAATACTTGTTATTGAAGCAGCAAGAAGGGCTATTTCCATTCCTATGACAGGAGTGTCATTTCTTATTATTCTTTGTTTTTCCTTTTATCGATTGACTTACTTTACTGGAATAAAAAAAAATGGAGCTATGGATTCTTGCACAATTCAACTTATTTTTATGTTCCGACTTCAATGGCTCTTTCGGGCCGTAACTGTCAGTAACGATTCCCCCAGCAAAAGAAAAGATATAACTTGTTATTTAAATGAACCTTCTTCTCCTATTTCATTAAGTCCCCCGTCGGAACACGTCAGCACTCACTCCAATTTTCATGATTCTGATCCTATCTTGATTACGTCTCACTCCCCTGTTCGACAAATGGTCCATTCGT